AACCGAGAAGGAGGTATCAGCAACAACTGGTTTTATTACGGGGCAGCTCATGATGTTCATATCGATCTATTATGCGCCTCTGCATCTAGCATTGGGTAGACCTCATACAATAACTGTCCTAGTTCTACCGTATCTTTTGTTTCATTTCTTCTGGAACAATCACAAAAACTTTTTTTATTATGGATCTACTACCAGAAATTCAATGCGTAATCTCAGCATTCAATGTGTATTCCTGAATAATCTAATTTTTCAATTATTCAACCATTTCATTTTACCAAGTTCAACGTTAGCCAGATTAGTCAACATTTATATGTTTCGATGCAACAACAAGATGTTATTTGTAACAAGTAGTTTTGTTGGTTGGTTAATTGGTCACATTTTATTCATGAAATGGGTTGGATTGGTATTATTCTGGATACGGCAAAATCATTCGATTCGATCTAATAAGTACCTTGTGTCAGAATTGAGAAATTCTATGGCTCGAATCTTTAGTATTCTCTTATTTATCACCTGTGTCTACTATTTAGGCAGAATGCCGTCGCCTATTGTCACTAAGAAACTGAAAGAAACCTCAGAAACGGAAGAAAGGGGAGAAAGAAAGGAAGAAAGCGATGTAGAAACAACTTACGAAACGAAGAAGACTAAACAGGAACAAGAGGGATCCACCGAACAAGACAAAGATAACCCAGTTTACGAAGATTCTTATCTTGATACCCATCAAGATAATTGGGTATTGGGAAAACTTAAAGAAGAGAAAAATGAAAAAACTGATTTCTGGTTTGAAAAACCTATTGTCACTTTTCTTTTCGATTATAAACGATGGAATCGCCCGTTGAGATATATAAAAAATGATCGATTTGAAAATGCTGTACAAAACGAAATGTCACAATATTTTTTTTATATATGCCCAAGTGATGGAAAACAAATAATATCTTTTACATATCCGCCCAGTTCATCGACTTTTTCAGAAATGATAGAACGGAAAATTTCTTTGTACACGACAGAAAAACTATCTCACGAGAACCTGTATAATTATTGGGTTTATACCAATAAACAAAAAAAATACAACTTGAACAATGAATTGATAAGTCGAATAAAAATTCTAGAACTAGAAAAAGAGAAGGGATCTCTTGCTTTAGATATGCTAGAAAAAAGGACTAGATTATGCGATGATGAAAATGAACAAGAATACTTGCCAAAAATGTATGATCCTTTTTTGAACGGACCTCATCGGGGAACAATAAAAAAATTTGATTCACGTGCAATCATGAATAATTTAATAACTTCAACAAAAGATACCGTAGAAATGTTTTGGATAAATAAGATTCATGGTCTATTTCATAAAGATTCTAGAGAATTTGAACATCAAAAGAATAAGTTTGACTTTGGCGGGGAATTTTTATTGAATTCCATTGGGTTAACCTCAATCGAAAAATTTTCTTTTAAACGCGCGCAAGGAATTGATTCAGAAAGTCAAGCAAAATCTTTGAAATTTTTATTCGATATAATTACAACCGATCCAAACGATCTAACAAGAATTAGAAATAAATCCATTGGAATGGAAGAAATAAGTAAAAAGGTTTCTCGGTGGTCATACAAATTGACAGACGATTTGGAAGAAGAGGAAGAAGAAGATGAAGAAGAATCGGCGGAGGATCCTGAAATTCGTTCAAGAAAAGGCAAACGCGTGGTAATTTATACTGATAATGATAAAAGTACTAATTCCAGGGCTAGTAATAATACTACTAGTAATACTAACACTAGTGATGAAGAAGAGGAGGTGGCTTTGATACGTTATTCACAACAATCAGATTTTCGCCGCGGTATAATCAAAGGATCCATGCGTGCTCAAAGACGTAAAACAGTTACTTGGGAAATATTTCAAGCAAATGTACATTCTCCACTTTTTTTGGATCGAATAGACAAAACATTTTTTTTTTCGTTTTTTGATATCTCTGAAACGATTAATCTAGTTTTTAGGAATTGGGTAGGGGAAACCCCAGAATTGCAAATTTCTTATTTTGATGAGAAGGAAGAGACAAAAGAAAAGGAGAAAACAAATGAAGAGAAAGAAGAGGAAAATGAACGAATAGCAATATCAGAAGCTTGGGATACTTTTATATTTACTCAAGCAATAAGGGGTTTCATGTTAGTAACCCAATCTTTTCTTAGAAAATACGTTATATTGCCCTTATTGATAATAGCTAAAAATATTGGACGTATGTTATTATTGCAATTCCCCGAGTGGTACGAGGATTTGAAGGAATGGAATAGAGAAATGCATGTTAAATGTACCTATAATGGTGTTCAATTATCAGAAACAGAATTTCCCAAAAATTGGTTAACAGATGGTATTCAAATAAAGATTCTATTTCCTTTCTGTCTGAAACCTTGGCGAAGATCTAAGATACGATCTCATCATAGAGATCAGCAAATGACTAAAAAAAAGAAAAAAGATAATTTTTGTTTTTTAACAGTCTGGGGAAGGGAAGCAGAACTACCTTTTGGGTCTCCCCGAAAACGACCTTCTTTCTTTGAACCAATTTTAAAAGAACTCGAAAAAAAAATGATAAAAGTGAAAAAGAAAATTTTTCAAGTTATAAGGGTTTTCAAAGAAAGAAAAAAGCGGTTTCTAAAAGTTTCAAAAGAAAAAACAAGGTGGGTCGCCAAAATAGTTCTAGTTATAAACCTAATAATGAAAGAACTTGAAAAAAGAAACCCCCTTTTCTTGTTGAAATTGAGGAAGGTGGAAGTATATGAATCGAATGAAAACAGAAAAGATTCCAATATAAATAATAAGATTATCCGCGAATCGACCATTCGCGTTCGATCCACGAGTTGTGTAAATGAAAATTATTTACTCATAGAAACAAAAATGAAAGATCTTGCTAATAAGACAACCACAATTAGGACTCAAATAGAAGGAATCACAAAAGACAAGAAAAAAAAAGTTCTAACTTGTGATGATAAAAGATCGGAATCACAGAAGGATTTTTGGCAAAAATTCAAAAGAAAAAATATCCGATTAATACGCAAATCGTATTATTTTATGAAATCCTTCATTGAAAAAATATACACGGATATATTACTATGTATCATTAAGATTCCAAGGATCAATGCACAACTTTTCTTTGAATCAATAAAAAAAATCATCAATAAATCCATTTTCAACGACGAAACGAATCAAGAAGGAATTGAGAACACAAATCAAAATACAATGAACTTTATTTCTACTATAAAAAAGTCGTTTTCTAATACTAACATTAATAATAATTCTAATATTTATTGTGACTTATCTTCCTTGTCTCAAGCATATGTATTTTACAAATTATCACAAAATCAATTACTTAACAAGTATCATTTGAGATCTGTACTTCAACATCACGGCACCTATTCTTTTCTTAAGGATATAATCAAGAATTATTGTACGACACGAGGAATATTTTATTCCAAATCAAGACATAAGAAAATTGAAAAGTATGGAATGAATAAATGGAAAATTTGGTTAAGGGGTCATTATCAATACAATTTATCTCAGACTAAGTGGTCTCACTTAGTAGCGAAAAAGTGGCGAAATAGAGTCAATCAATGTCGTATGATTCAAAAGAAAAACTCAATGAAATTGGATTTATATAAAAAAGAAAAAGACCAATTAATTCATTACATGAAACAAAATTACTATGCGGTGGATTCGTTGATGAGTCAAAAAGTAAAATTGAAAAAGCATTACGGATATGATCTTTTATCATATAAATATTTTAATTATGTGGATAGTAAGGACTCTTATATTTATGGATCAGCATTACAAGTAGAGGACAAAAAAATTCCATATAATTTCAATACACCGAAACCCGAATCATTTTATGGATTGATAAGTATAGCTATTAGTTATTATTTAGAAAAAGGATCTATTATTGATACAGACAAAAATATGGATAGAAAAATTTTTGATTGGAGAATTCTCCATTTCTGTATTAGAAATCATATCGATATTGAGACCTGGACCAATACGCATATCGACACCAAGATTCATCAAAATGCTAAAACTAAAAATTCTCAAAAATTTGAAAAAAAAGATCTTTTTTCTTTTACGATTCATCATAAAATCAACCCATCCAATCAAAAAAGAATTTTTTTTGATTGGATGGGAATGAATCAAGAAAAGTTATATCGTACCATATCAAATATAGAACCTTGGTTTTTCCCAGAATTTGTGCTACTTTTTGATGCGTATAAGATTAAACCGTGGATCATACCAATCAAATTACTAATTTTGAATTTCTGTGAAAATATTAGTCAAAGTGAAAAGATCGACGTAAATAAAAAAAAAAATCTTCCTATATTAACTAATAAAAAAGTATATCTTGAATTAGAAAATTCCAACAAAAAAAAAAACGAACAACAAGGTCAAGGAGATCTTGTATCAGATCTACAAAAACAAAAAGAAAAGAAAGATGTAAAAGAAGATTACACGGGAGCAGACATTAAAAAGGGTAGAAAGAAAAAACAATCCAAGAGCAAAAAAGAAGCAGAACTCAATTTTTTCCTAAAAAAATATTTTCTTTTTCAATTAAGATGGGATGACCCCTTGAGTCAAAGAATGATCAATAATATCAAGGTATATTGTCTTCTACTTAGACTGATAGATCCAAAGGAAATTGCTATATCCTCAATTCAAAGAGGAGAAATGCATCCGTATGTAATGTTGATTCAAAAAGACCTAACTCTTACAGAATTGATAAAAAGGGGAATATTTATTATCGAACCAATTCGTCTATCTATGAAAAGAGATAGAAAATATATTATATATCAAACTGTAGGTATTTCATTGGTTGATAAGAATAAGCACCAAATTAATGAAAAATGCATAATAAAAAATGGATATGTTGATAAAAAGAATTTTGATGGATCCGTTGCACGACACAGCAATACGCTTATGAATAGAAACAAAAATCATTATGATTTCCTTGTTCCTGAAAATATTCTATCCCCCAGATGTCGTAGAGAATTGAGAATTCTAATTTGTTTCAATTCCCGGAATTGGAATGTTGTGGATAATAGAAATTCAATATTTTGCAATCAAAACAACATAAAAAACTGTGGACAATTTTTGAACGAGGAAAAGCATCTTAATACAGATGCAAAAAAATTCATTAAATTAAAATTGTTTATTTGGCCCAATTATCGATTAGAAGATTTAGCTTGTATGAATCGTTACTGGTTTGATACCAATAACGGCAGTCGTTTCAGTATGTCAAGAATACATATGTATCCACGGTTCAGAATCACTTAATAGTATATTTCCTATATATCTAACGCAGAAGATATTTGGTAAATAAAAGCCGAAAAATATATGCATACGCTATGTTACATTCTGGTACATGATACCGATTTAATTACGTATCCATTGGATCTAGTAAGAAATCGACAGAATCCTCTTTTTAGGTAAAAAAAAAAATTATTCTCTTCCCTGAATGCATAAATGTATCATCCCTTTCTATCCAAATCAAATTTGCAATTTGATTTGGATAAAATAAAAAAAAAATATATTGTATATGAAGAAATCAAAAATTTTTGTGTATCTAGATTCAAATAACTGGAAATAACTGATATAATAATAATAAAATTATTATTTTTCCTGATCGGTCAAATCCACGAAAAAAATAGAAAAACTTGTTTTTATGGTAAAAAATTCATTCATCTCAGCTATTCGACAAGAAAAAGAAAAAAACTGCGGATCTGTTGAATTTCAAGTATTCAGTTTCACCGATAAAATACAGAGACTTACTTCACATTTGGAATTACATAAAAGAGATTTTTTGTCGCAAAGAGGTCTACGAAAAATTCTGGGAAAACGTCAACGGCTGCTAGATTATTTGTCAAAGAAAAATAGAATACGTTATAAGAAATTGATTGGTCAGTTGGGTATTCGGGAGTCAAAAACTCGTTAATTTTAAGATTGGTTTGAATTTTGTTCTTTAGTTATTAGTTAATAGTAGTTATTAGATTTTTCATTTTGATGAACCTCATTTTGATAAATTCATGGAATAATGAATTAAGGAAAAAAAGATATGACTGTACCGGCTACAAGAAAAGATCTCATGATAGTTAATATGGGTCCTCACCACCCATCAATGCATGGTGTTCTTAGACTGATCGTTACTTTCGATGGTGAAGATGTTATTGACTGTGAACCCGTATTGGGTTATTTACACAGAGGGATGGAAAAAATAGCGGAAAATCGAACAATTATACAATATTTGCCTTATGTAACACGGTGGGATTATTTAGCCACTATGTTCACAGAAGCAATAACAGTAAATGCACCAGAACGATTGGAAAGTGTTCAAGTACCTAAAAGAGCCACTTACATTAGAGTAATTATGCTAGAACTGAGTCGTATAGCTTCTCATTTGTTATGGCTTGGACCTTTTATGGCGGATATCGGTGCACAGACTCCCTTTTTCTATATTTTCAGAGAAAGGGAATTGTTATATGATCTATTCGAAGCCGCTACAGGTATGCGAATGATGCATAATTATTTCCGTATTGGGGGAGTTGCTGCCGATCTACCTTATGGTTGGATAGATAAATGTTTGGATTTCTGCGATTATTCTTTAACAGGAATTGTTGAATATCAAAAACTTATTACGCGGAATCCTATTTTTTTGGAACGAGTTGAAGGAGTGGGCATTATTGGTGGAGAGGAAGCAATAAATTGGGGTTTATCAGGACCGATGCTACGAGCTTCTGGAATCCAATGGGATCTTCGTAAAGTTGATCATTATGAGTGTTATAATAAATTCGATTGGGAAGTCCAATGGCAAAAAGAAGGAGATTCACTAGCTCGTTATTTAGTACGAATCGGTGAAATGAAGGAATCTATAAAAATTATTCAACAGGCTCTAGAAGGAATTCCCGGAGGACCCTATGAGAATTTAGAAGTTCGACGCTTTGATAGAGCAAAAAATCCCGAATGGAATAATTTTGAATATAGATTTATTACTAAAAAACTTTCACCCAATTTTGAATTGTCGAAACAAGAACTTTATGTGAGAGTAGAAGCCCCAAAAGGGGAATTAGGAATTTATTTGATAGGAGATAGTAGTGTTTTCCCCTGGAGATGGAAAATTCGTCCACCCGGTTTCATCAATTTGCAAATTCTCCCTCAACTAGTTAAAAGAATGAAATTGGCTGATATCATGACGATACTAGGTAGTATAGATATCATTATGGGAGAAGTTGATCGTTGAAATGATAATTGATACAACAGAAGTAGAAGTACAAGCTATCAATTCTTTTTCTAGATCGGAATCCTTAAAAGAAGTCTATGGACTCATATGGATCTTTGTTCTTATTTTCACCCTTCTATTGGGAATCACAATAGGGGTACTAGTAATTGTGTGGTTAGAAAGAGAAATATCCGCAGCAATACAACAACGTATTGGGCCTGAATATGCCGGCCCGTTAGGAATTCTTCAAGCTCTAGCGGACGGGACAAAATTACTTTTTAAAGAGGACCTCCTCCCATCCAGAGGAGATATTCGTTTGTTCAGCATGGGACCGTCTATAGCGGTCATATCAGTTCTACTAAGTTATTTAGTAATTCCCCTTGGATATCACCTTGTTTTGGCCGATCTCAGTATAGGTGTTTTTTTATGGATCTCCATTTCAAGTATTGCTCCTATTGGACTTCTTATGTCAGGATATGGATCGAATAATAAATATTCCTTTTCAGGTGGTCTACGGGCTGCTGCTCAATCTATTAGTTATGAAATACCATTAACTCTCTGTGTGTTATCAATATCTCTACGTGTGATTCGTTGGAACATGGTTATTTTCCCTCCTCTCTAAAAATAAAGTAAAGAGGTTGAATATATTGAATGGATATTTTCATTTTTTATTCATCATTAGGGTTGATGAGTTAAGCTAGATAGTTATATGAGTAAAATCAAACTGCTTAGAAATTTGCAGTAAGAAGATAAAATCTCGTTCCCTATGTACAAGAATATAAACATAAGCAGTGTAAACTGTTTACCCCAAGATTAAGATTCTTTGACTCATTATCATATCTTGAAGCGGGTACAAAAGATCAACTGTATGGGGTTTCCACTACTATCTTGTATGTATTACCATACCCGGGATCAATCAAAAATCAGTGGACAGTTAGTAACACCAAGGTACACAAAAGATTAGTAATGGAGATAACGTAAGGTATCAAAAAAGGGTATTTTTGCGGAAAACTGTGGATAAAACGAATCATAATGAGGACTTTAAGTTGGTAGAAATGACCAAGCAGTACTTCCCCATGATTCCGATCTAGAGTATGCTCCTATTCACTGATTAAAGAAATGACTATCAAAAACGAATTAATCCTTTATTGTAATTGTATTGTTTTTCAGAGTACTCCCTCCTCTGAGAAAGAAGAACAGGAACAAAAGAAATGAAATGCAAAAATAGAATGAGAAAAATGAAAAATAATAAATAAAGATCTTTATTTATTATTTCTTTTCCCCACCCATATCTATACATACATATGGAATTCTTATCATGAATTTAGAATTAATGCCCAATTCTTTCTAATTCTTTCTTTATACTTTATAGTTTTTCTTTATAGTTATAGTTATTGATAGAACATATTTATTGATATAACGAGTATTTTATTGAAGGATTAAGTTATTACCGAACAAAGAGAAATTGAAATTCTAAAGGATAAGATCAATTCGGAAGCACCCTTTTTTATTCTAGCAGACGGAATTTCATTGGTCTAATTTTGGACTCCCGATGTATATTTATTCTATTTACTATCTAAAGATAGTGATAATACCGAACAAGTCCTTACATTTATTTGTGACCATAGAGGAGCCGTATGAAGCTGAGGTCTCATGTACGGTTTTGAAATAGCGATGCGAACAGTGATGTTATTATCGACTATGATTATCTAATAGTTCAAGTACAGTTGATATAGTTGAGGCACAGTCAAAATATGGTTTTTGGGGGTGGAATCTTTGGCGTCAGCCTATAGGGTTTATTGTTTTTCTAATTTCTTCTCTAGCAGAATGTGAGAGATTACCCTTTGATTTACCAGAAGCAGAGGAGGAATTAGTAGCAGGTTATCAAACGGAATATTCAGGTATCAAATACGCTCTATTTTACCTTGCTTCTTACCTAAATTTATTAGTTTCTTCATTATTTATAACAGTTCTTTACTTAGGCGGGTGGAATTTCTCTATTCCGTACATATCCATTCCTGAACTTTTCGGAATAAATAAAATGGCTGGAGTCTTTGGAATGACAATTGGTATATTTATTACATTTGCTAAAGCTTATTTGTTTCTGTTCATTCCTATCACAGCAAGATGGACTTTACCTAGGATGAGAATGGACCAGCTATTAAATCTTGGATGGAAATTTCTTTTACCTATTTCTTTGGGTAATCTATTATTGACAACTTCTTCCCAACTTGTTTCACTATAAATAACAGAATAGGATAACGATATTCCAGATTCATAAACGATCTCAAACAAGAGAAAGAAACATCAATTTATTCACGGAGATCCACAATATGTTCCCTATGGTGACCGGGTTCATAAATTATGGCCAACAAACAATACGAGCTGCAAGGTACATTGGTCAAAGTTTCATAATTACCCTATCCCATACAAACCGTTTACCTGTAACTATTCAATATCCTTATGAAAAATCGATCACATCAGAGCGTTTCCGTGGTCGAATACACTTTGAATTTGATAAATGTATTGCTTGTGAAGTATGTGTTCGTGTATGTCCCATAGATCTACCCGTTGTTGATTGGAGATTTGAAAAAGATATTAAAAAGAAACAATTGCTTAATTATAGTATTGATTTTGGGGTCTGTATATTTTGTGGTAACTGTGTCGAGTATTGTCCAACAAACTGTTTATCGATGACTGAAGAATATGAACTTTCCACTTATGATCGTCACGAATTGAATTATAATCAAATTGCTTTGGGTCGGTTACCAATGTCAGTAATTGGAGATTACACAATTCAAACAGTTATGAATTCGACTCAAATCAAAATGGAAAAAGATAAACCCCTTGATTCAAGAACGATTACCGATTACTAAGATTTTCTTTTGAAATATTTGAGATAAAGGAGCCAAGTCTCTTTTATTTTGGTTGGTCGGAAACTACAAAACAAATAATAACTAATAACTATTGATTGTTGAGAATTACTCTTTGATTTAAAGCGAGAATATGTTTTCGTGATGATTTCTAAATATAAAATTCCAACTATTCTTTTCTTTTTTCTTTCAGATAAAAAAGAGTATTATTGGCCAATAACTTTATCTATATCTACGTTAATCCATATTAAGCTTTAATTCAATTAGGAACCCATCATATACAAGAAAAAAATAAGGGTAACACCCTTCTCTTTCCTGGACTATTTAGTAAGGTCATGAAATATTTCGACTTATTTATCTGTTATACATAATGGATTTACCTGGACCAATACACGATATACTTGTAGTGTTTCTGGGATCATTTCTTATATTAGGAGGTCTAGGAGTAGTATTATTTACCAATCCAATTTATTCTGCCTTTTCATTGGGATTGGTTCTTGTTTGTATATCCTTATTCTATATTCCATCAAACTCCTATTTTGTAGCTGCCGCACAGCTCCTTATTTATGTGGGAGCCATAAATGTCTTAATCATATTTGCTGTTATGTTCATGAGTGGTTCAGAATATTCCAACGATTCCTATCTTTGGACTCTTGGAGATGGGGTCACTTCACTGGTTTGTACAAGTATTCTTTTTTCATTAATTACTACTATCCCAGATACGTCATGGTACGGAATTATTTGGACTACAAGATCAAACCAGATTATAGAGCAGGACCTTCTAAGTAACGTTCAACAAATTGGAATTCATTTATCAACAGATTTTTATCTTCCGTTTGAACTCATTTCTATAATTCTTTTAGTTTCTTTGATAGGCGCAATTACTATGGCTCGTCAATAATAAATACTTAGAATTAATTAAATTATTAGAAATTCAAAATCAAATGAAAAAGGGAAAGTTTTTAGTTTAATCTACTGTAAGTACTTCTTTTTTTCTGTAATTGTTCGATTCTAGTCAATCAAATCGGTTGAATTGTTGTTCATATTGAAATGAATCGGGGTTCATGAGGAGTTAGTCAATGATGTTCGAACATGTACTTTTTTTGAGTGTCTATTTATTTTCGATCGGTATCTATGGATTGATCACAAGTCGAAATATGGTTCGAGCACTTATGTGTCTTGAGCTTATACTAAATTCGGTTAATATTAATCTCGTAACATTTTCTGATATATTTGATAGTCGCCAATTAAAAGGAGACATTTTCTCAATCTTTGTTATAGCCATTGCGGCGGCGGAAGCAGCTATTGGGCTAGCTATTGTTTCATCGATCTATCGTAACAGAAAATCAACTCGTATCAATCAATCTAATTTGTTGAATAATTAGTCATAACTATCATATAAATAAAGACATAATATATAATATAATATATATAAATTTTATAATATATAAATATAAAAATATATAAAAAAATATATAAAAAAATATATAAAAAATTTTATTTAAATTATTTCATTTTTTTTTTTTTTTTTTATTTTATAGTAATATGTATAGTAATGTGGAAATATATTACTATTGATATTGAAATATTGACGATCCGTTGGCCAATGTGAAGTCTCACGTGTGACTTGTATGATCATGGTTGTTGAAACGTAAATCAAAGTCTCTTGGTCTTTTCTCATGAACAGATTTAGAAAAATATTAATTCTTAAGATTTTTTTGATAAACCACCGATTCGTCTGGTGTCTACAATATCAATTATATAATTCATTTACTACTGATTTTACTTTACCAGATCGAAATTTTTTATGTTCAAAACTGGAATTTATAGACCCAATGTCGCATTCAGTAAAAATTTATGATACATGTATAGGGTGTACTCAATGTGTACGAGCCTGCCCCACAGATGTATTGGAAATGATACCTTGGGACGGATGTAAAGCTAAGCAAATTGCTTCCGCGCCAAGAACCGAGGACTGTGTAGGTTGTAAGAGATGTGAATCCGCCTGTCCAACAGATTTTTTGAGTGTCCGTGTTTATTTATGGCATGAAACAACTCGCAGCATGGGTCTATCTTATTGATACGTTATAAAAAACTCCACTTGAATCATTTGATTCCTTTTTACCGACAAAAGCCCGTACTCGATAAAATATATTATTCCGAGCACGGGTTTTTGGCCAAAACGTATCTTGTCTTTATCACGAGTTATTTCCCTTGGTTAACAATACTTGTAGTTTTGCCGATATTCGCGGGTTCTTCAATTTTCTTTCTCCCTCATAGGGGGAATAAAGTCTTTAGGTGGTATACTTTATGTATTTGTATGGCAGAACTCCTTCTAACAACCTATGTATTCTGTTATCATTTCCAATTGGATGATCCGTTAATTCAATTAGAGGAGGATTCTAAATGGATAAATATTTTTGATTTTCACTGGAGACTGGGAATCGATGGACTTTCCATAGGACCCATTTTACTGACCGGATTTATCACTACTTTAGCTACTTTAGCAGCTTGGCCGGTTACTAGAAATTCACGATTGTTCTATTTCCTGATGTTAGCAATGTACAGTGGTCAAATAGGATTATTTTCTTCTAGAGACCTTTTACTTTTTTTTATCATGTGGGAGTTAGAATTAATTCCTGTTTACTTACTTTTATCCATGTGGGGAGGAAAGAAACGTTTGTACTCGGCTACAAAGTTTATTTTGTACACTGTGGGGGGTTCCATTTTTCTCTTAATAGGAGTTCTAGGTATGGGTTTATATGGTTCCAATGAACCGACATTGGATTTTGAAAGATTAGCTAATCAGTCATATCCTGTAACATTAGAAATAATATTATATTTGGGTTTTCTTATTGCTTATGCCGTCAAATCACCGATTATACCCCTACATACATGGCTACCAGATACCCATGGAGAAGCACATTACAGTACATGTATGCTTCTAGCTGGAATCTTATTAAAAATGGGAGCATATGGATTGATTCGGATCAATATGGAATTATTACCGCACGCCCATTCTATATTTTGTCCCTGGTTGGTGATAGTAGGGACAATGCAAATAATTTATGCAGCTTCAACCTCGTTCGGTCAACGCAATTTTAAAAAGAGAATAGCCTATTCTTCCGTATCTCACATGGGTTTCACAATTATAGGAATTGGTTCTATAACCGACATGGGACTCAACGGAGCCATTTTACAAATACTCTCTCATGGATTTATTGGTGCTGCACTTTTTTTCTTGGTGGGAACGAGTTGTGATAGAATACGTCTTGTTTATCTAGACGAAATGGGGGGGGTATCCATCCCAATGCCAAAAATATTTACCATGTTTAGTAGTTTCTCGATGGCTTCTCTTGCATTGCCAGGAATGAGTGGTTTTGTTGCGGAATCAGTAGTATTTTTGGGAATAATTACCAGCCCAAAATATCTTTTAATGCCCAAAATGCTAATTACCTTTGTAATGGCAATTGGAATGATATTAACTCCTATTTATTTATTATCTATGTTACGTCAGATGTTCTATGGATACAAATTATTCAATGCTCCAAACTCCAATTTTTTGGATTCTGGGCCACGAGAACTATTTGTTTCAATCTGTATCTTTTTACCCATAATAGGAATTGGTATTTATCCGGATTTCGTTCTCTCGCTATCAGTTGACAAAGTGCAAGCTATCCTATCTAATTATTTTTATAGATAGTTTTGTTTTCATTAATGAGACAGAAAGCAAAGTCTTATAATTTTGAATTTTATTTTAAGATTTTTGAAATCATTCGCTGTACAACACAAAAAAATAAAGTGAATTAGAATTGTAATAAGATGTATCCCAAGTTTTTGAGAACCATTTGAATGATTTCTTGAGTCAAATGGTTCTCAAAAACTCGCACAAAATTTCGTTATATATGGGACGATGTTCTTATGTATTCCTCATGGAATTTATTCAATTAGATATTAATGTGAATGAACCATAACTATGTAGACCTATTCCTAATAGATTGATCCCGAAATAGCATATCCAAATTATAAGAAATCCTATAGAAGCTACAAGTGCCGAATTCGTACCTTGCAAACTTTGATTTGTTCTAGTATGTGAATAAATCGCGAATATGGTCCAAGTAATAAATGCCCAAGTTTCCTTGGGGTCCCAATTCCAATAAGATCCCCATGCCTCATTAGCCCATACTGCTCCAGAAAGAATACCTATGGTTAAAAAGGTAAACCCTAAACTAATGACACGATAACTCCAATAATCCAAACGCTGAGTTAATTGATATTTGTAATAATTTCGAAATGAAAGAAAAGAAGTGTGTTTAAAAACACTTCTTTTTTCGTTCAAGTATTCGATCTTGCCAAAGAAAAATGACTGAATTTTCAAATTTTTGCTTTTACAAAAAATATCGATGTTTTTTCGAAATGTAATGACTAAAAAAGCGACTGAAAATAACGACCCACATAAAAGAGCTGCATAGCTCAATAACATCATACTTACGTGCATCATTAACCACTGAGATTGTAGGGCAGGTACTAATATTGCCGATTGATGCATTTCACTTGAAAGACCCGATGTGGCGAAACCTTGGGTAAAAATGGCACTTGGCGCGGTTATTGCACTTAAATCATTTTTATGATTCCATATCTTGGAAATCATATGAATAATGGAAAAACTCCACGAAAGGAAGATTAATGACTCGTATAAATTACTTAATGGAAAATGTCTCGAAGAAATCCAACGAGTAACTAATAATCCTGTTATAGATAAAAAAGTAGTGATCATTCCCTTTTCCGATGAATCACGTAACCCTATGATTTCGTGGACTAATAGGGTTATCAAATGAATCATAATCACAATTGAAATGATCGAAAAAGAAAGATGAGTTAATATATGTTCTAAAGTCGCAAATATCATACATAAAAAAGGTCCCATTACTGAATTGAAATCGGGAATTAAATACATTATAGGATTCATTCTATCTCTTTTTGAGTATGCCGCCACTCGGACTCGAACCGAGATGCTCTAGCACTGCTTCCTAAGAGCAGCGTGTCTACCAATTTCACCATAGCGGCTTGCTTGAAATAATAATAGTCAATTCATGTTGAATCGTCTAGATCTAGATTCAAGGATTCAATATAGTTTAGTAAACATTAGAACGGATGAATAAGAGCTCCTTTAAACTCAATTCATTTTCAATAATTCTTGGTTAGTGTCATTGTAGGTTCAGTTTTAACAGTCAACTTTTACGCACTATATATATACTAAGTTCTCCCGGAACAATTGGAACTTGAAAGTTTTGTTTTCCATCGAGATAGAGACTAAGATAAGAATTGCCCCCTTCTTCTATTTTTTCTTTATTTATTTTGAATTCGTGAAATCAGATAAATTAAAAACAAATCGTCAAAGAGATTGATTTTCTCACTTAACAAAATGAAATAAATAGGATTTCATATGTATCACATTTTAATTACTAAATTAAAGGAATTTTTCTAACAATTTCGATACTTTCTTAGTATCATTAAGTATTAATTAACTATTAATAATACTCTTTGTTCTTTGTTGTGTACATAATTTCTAATTTATGATAATATCAAACCAATTAGGTCTTGAGTTAGGCATATACTAAAACAAAAGAGTTTTTATATCCATCACAATTTCATTTTCTTTTCCCAATAGAAAAAAGAAAGATTTTTTCTATTGGGAAAAGAAAATGAAAATAATAATAATAATAATGCTTAGAACCAGCAGGCAGATAAATTCGTATTCTACATATTATAGCAGCTAGTTCTAACTAATCTTGAGGAGTTCAATACATTAGTTAATGGGAATTATTCCTATTCCAAAATTGGGAGTTCTTTGAGCCATGGAAATTCAGATTATTCCAAGATTTTCTTACTTGTTTGTCGCACAAAAAAACTTTTTGAATCTCCGGTAGAAACTGACTTTGCTAAAGAAAAAGCTTTTATGGCAGCTAAATATCCCTTTTTCTTCCAAATATTTCTACGAATACGTTTTTTTGATATAGAAGTACGTTTTTTTGGAACTGCCATTCAAAAAAAAAGTTACTCATTTTTATTGTTGTATGTGAAAGACATGTATTGCTCAAAATGGATTGTTCTTTTTAGTCATTTTCTATACTTAATTCCGTCGATAATTGTTTTTTCTTAACATACAATACAAATGTATTATTTATATATGAATATATACATGCATGTCACGTATAACACACTAAGGAAAAAATAGAGGAAAAGAAGGGAAAATTAGAAAAGGAATTTTTATGACTATTAGTTCTAATTGAATAAGCTCATAGTGCCGTGTCTATAATTTAAGTTCAAACTTTAACTACAACTAGTAGTTAATATGTTAAACAAGACATTCCATTACCTAAGAAGGGGAACTCATTAGTTTTTTTTTAATTCAGTTCTACACGAAGTAGGGAGTATTATAAGATTTCTGATACTTTCTTATTGGATTGGAATCCAATCAATCAGTTCCGCAATGAGTTAGATAATTACTACAAAAAAATTCACTAGAATAATTAGGTCTTTTTTTTTTTTGTTGATTTATTAATGCATACTATAATCTATATTATATTGTTTTGGTATAATTGTTTTTACTTACTATACTATATATAGTATATGATATGGTTACTTACTATACTATAGTATATGATATGGTTACATATTGCCAGAATAGAATGGTAGTATAGTTGTTGTAGAATGATTCAAAATCTCATATTACCCATTTTAATAAATATCTTTTTTTGTTGATTTTTTTATTGTTCCTTTCGAAAGCGATAAGAATTGGTGAATCGGAAACAATTAAAAAAAAAAAAAAATGAAAATTTGTTTTTTATGGAACATACATATAAATATGCATGGATAATACCTTTTCTTCCATTTCCAGTTTCTATGTTAATAGGATTTGGACTTCTGCTTATTCCGACAGCAACAAAAAATATTCGTCGTATGTGGGCTTTTCCAAGTGTTTTGATGCTAAGTATAGCTATGGTGTTTTCGGCCAATCTGTCTATTCAGCAAATAAATGGAAATTTTATCTATCAATATCTATGGTCTTGGACTGTCAATAATGATTTTTCTTTAGAGTTCGGACACTTGATCGATCCACTTACTTCTATTATGTCAATATTAATTACTACTGTTGGAATCATGGTTCTTATTTATAGTGACAATTATATGTCTCACGATCAAGGATATTTGAGATTTTTTGCTTATATGAGTTTTTTCAATACTTCTATGTTGGGATTAGTTACTAGTTCCAATTTGATACAAATTTATATTTTTTGGGAACTTGTAGGAATGTGTTCGTATTTATTAATAGGTTTTTGGTTCACACGTCCAATTGCGGCAAGTGCTTGTCAAAAAGCTTTTGTAACCAATCGTATAGGGGATTTTGGTTTATTATTAGGAATTTTAGGACTTTATTGGATAACTGGTAGTTTAGAATTTCGGGATTTGTTCGGAATAGTTAATAACTTAGTTCGTAATAATGGGGTGGATTCTTTATTTGCTACTCTGTGTATTTCTTTTTTATTTGTCGGTGCAGTTGCTAAATCCGCACAATTCCCTCTTCACATATGGTTACCTGATGCTATGGAAGGACCTACTCCCATTTCGGCTCTTATACATGCTGCTACTATGGTAGCAGCGGGAATTTTTCTTGTAGCTCGGCTTCTTCCTCTTTTCACAGTTATACCTTACATAATGAATCTCATTTCTTTAATAGGCGTAATAACAGTACTATTTGGAGCCACTTTGGCTCTTGCTCAAAGAGACATTAAAAGAAGTTTAGCTTATTCTACAATGTCTCAATTGGGTTATATTATGTTAGCTCTGGGTATAGGTTCTTATCGAGCCGCTTTATTCCATTTGATCACCCATGCCTATTCGAAAGCTTTATTGTTTTTGGGATCCGGATCCATTATTCATTCAATGGAACCCATTGTTGGATATTCACCAGATAAAAGTCAAAATATGGTTCTTATGGGGGGTTTAACAAAATATGTTCCAATTACAAGAATTACTTTTTTATTAGGTACGCTCTCTCTTTGTGGTATTCCACCTCTTGCTTGTTTTTGGTCCAAAGACGAAATTCTTAATGATAGTTGGTTGTATTCACCAATTTTCGCAATAATAGCTTCCTTCACAGCAGGATTAACCGCATTTTATATGTTTCGGATGTATTTACTTACTTTTGATGGACGTTTGCGAATTCATTTTAAAAATTACAGTAGCACTAAAAATACTTCTTTCTATTCAATATCCTTATGGGGAAAAGAAGTACCAAAAGCAGTCAATAGAAATTTACTTTTATCAACAATGAATAATAAGGTATCTTTTTTTTCAAAAGATATATATCGAATTGATGATAATGTAAGAAATAGAGTACGATACTTTAGTACTTACTTTAGAAATAAATACACTTACACCTATCCTCACGAATCAGACAATACTATGTTATTTCCCCTGCTTGTATTGGTACTATTTACTTTATTCATTGGAGCAATCGGAATTAATTTTGACCGAGGAGTAATAGATTTTGATCTATTGTCGAAATGGTTAACTCCGTCCGCGGATTTTTTCCATCCAAATTCGAAGGATTCTTCGGATTGGTATGAGTTTTTGAAAAATGCAGTTTTTTCGGTAAGTATAGCTCTTTTTGGATTATTTGTAGCATCCATTTTATATGGATCTGTTTATTCATCTCTACAGAATTTGGGCTTAGTCAATTCATTTGTGAAGAAGAGCCCCAAGAGAATTCTCTTGGACCAAGTCAAAAATGGTATATACAATTGGTCATATAATCGTGGTTACATAGATATTTTTTATACTAAGATTTTTACTGTGGGTGTAAGAGGATTAGCTGAACTAATTCAGTTTTTTGATAGACATATAATTGATGGAATTACGAACGGGGTCGGTGTTGCTAGTTTCTTTATAGGAGAGGGGATCAAATACATGGGGGGTGGACGGATATCGTCTTATTTATTCTTATATTTATCTTATGTATTAATCTTTTTATTCATTTTTTTATTTTTTTCAATTCTAGTTTTCTAGTCCATCGTTTATAATCGAAAAGAAAAGTGACAATAGGTTTTTCAAACCAGAAATCAGTTTTTTCATTTTTCTCTTCTTTAAGTTTTCCCAATACCCAATTATCTTGATGGGTATCAAGATAAGAATCTTCGTAAACTGGGTTATCTTTGTCTTGTTCGGTGGATCCCTCTTGTTCCTGTTTAGTCTTCTTCGTTTCGTAAGTTGTTTCTACATCGCTTTCTTCCTTTCTTTCTCCCCTTTCTTCCGTTTCTGAGGTTTCTTTCAGTTTCTTAGTGACAATAGGCGACGGCATTCTGCCTAAATAGTAGACACAGGTGATAAATAAGAGAATACTAAAGATTCGAGCCATAGAATTTCTCAATTCTGACACAAGGTACTTATTAGATCGAATCGAATGATTTTGCCGTATCCAGAATAATACCAATCCAACCCATTTCATGAATAAAATGTGACCAATTAACCAACCAACAAAACTACTTGTTACAAATAACATCTTGTTGTTGCATCGAAACATATAAATGTTGACTAATCTGGCTAACGTTGAACTTGGTAAAATGAAATGGTTGAATAATTGAAAAATTAGATTATTCAGGAATACACATTGAATGCTGAGATTACGCATTGAATTTCTGGTAGTAGATCCATAATAAAAAAAGTTTTTGTGATTGTTCCAGAAGAAATGAAACAAAAGATACGGTAGAACTAGGACAGTTATTGTATGAGGTCTACCCAATGCTAGATGCAGAGGCGCATAATAGATCGATATGAACATCATGAGCTGCCCCGTAATAAAACCAGTTGTTGCTGATACCTCCTTCTCGGT